CAAGATGTTTCTTTTGTCCCTTCCCGGCGATCGGAAAATAAAGAAATAGTTAATCTATTCAAGACAATTACGTATTTACAAAAGACCGTCTCAATTCATCCTATTTCATCAGATCCGGGATGTGATAGGGTTCCGAAGGATGAACTGGATTCAGAAGAGAGATTTCAAGAAATGGCAGATCTATTCACTCTATCAATAACCGAGCCGGATCTGGTGTATCATAAGGGATTTGCCTTTTCTATTGATTCTTCCATATTGGATCAAAAACAATTCTTGGCTGAGGTATTCAACTCCAGGGATGAATCGAAAAACAAATCCTTATTGGTTCTACCTCCTGTTTTTTACGAAGAGAATGAATCCTTTTATCGAAGGATCAGAAAAAGGTGGGTCCAGATCTCCTGCGGGAATGATTTGGAAGATCCAAAACCAAAAATAGTGGTATTTGCTAGCAACAACATAGTGGAGGCAGTCAATCAATATAGATGGATCCGAAATCTGATTCAAATCCAATATAGCACCCATGGGTACATAAGAAATGTATTGAATCAATTCTTTTTAATGAATCGATCCGATCGCAACTTCGAATATGGAATTCAAAGGGATCAAATAGGAAATGATACTCTGAATCATAGAACTTTTTTGAAATATACGATCAACCAACATTTATCGAATTTGAAAAAGAGTCAAAAGAAATGGTCCGATCCTCTTATTTTGATTTCTCGAACCGAGAGATCCGTGAATCGGGACCCTAATGCATATAGATACAAATGGTCCAATGGGAGCAAGAATTTCCAGGAACATTTGGAACATTTCGTTTCTGAGCAGAAGAGCCGTTTTCAAGTGGTCTTCGATCGATATCGATTACGTATTGATCGATATCGATCACGTATTAACCAATATTCGAGTGATCGGTCTGAGGTTATCGACAAAAAAGATTTGTATAAGTTCCTTCCTTTCGTTTTCTCCAAGTTACTTCTTTTTTTGTCTAACTCACTTCCTTTTTTCTTTGTGAGTTTCGGGAATACCCCCCCCATTCATAGGTCCGAGATCCGCGTCTCTGAATTGAAAGGTCCGAATGATCAACTCTGCAATCAGTTCTTAGAATCAATAGGTCTTCAACTCGTTTATTTGAAAAAATGGAAACCATTATTATTGGATGATCATGAGACTTCCCAAAAATCTAAATTATTGTTCAATAAGAAACCAGAGGGGATGATTGACTCATTCCATACTAGAAATAATAGCAGGAAATCTTTGGATTCCTATTTCTCAATGATATCCCACGATCAAGACAATTGGTTGAATCCCGTGAAACCATTTCATAGAAGTTCATTGATATCTTCTTTTTATAAAGCAAATCGACTTCGATTCTTGAAGAATCCACATGACTTCGGCTTCTTTTGTAACAAAAGATTCCCCTTTTATGTGGAAAGGGCCCGTATCAAGAATTTTGATTTTACGTATGGACAATTCCTCAATATCTTGTTCATTCGCAACACAAAATTTTCTTTGTGCGGCGGCAAAAAAAAACATGCTTTTTTGGAGAGAGATACTATTTCACCAATCGAGTCACAGGTATCTAACATATTCATACCTAAGGATTTTCCACAAAGTGGTGATGAAAGGTATAACTTTTACAAATATTTCCACCTTGCAATGCGATCTGATCCATTAGTTCGTAGAGCTATTTACTCGATCGCAGACATTTCTGGAACACCTCTAACAGAGGGACAGATAGTCAATTTTGAAAGAACTTATTGTCAACCTCTTTCAGATATGAATCTATCTGATTCAGAAGGGAAGAACTTGTATCAGTATCTCAATTTCAATTCAAACATGGGTTTGATTCATTCTGAGAAATGTTTCTCATCCGAAAAGAGGAAAAAGAAAAAACAGAGTCTTTATCTAAAGAAATGGGTTGAGAAAGTGCAGATGGATAGAGCCTTGCAAGGAGATAGGGTTTCTTCAATTCTCTCAAACTGGAATCTATTCAAAACATATATGCCATTTATCCTTACCTCGACAGGGTACAATTTGCTAAAGTTGATGTTTTTAGATACTTGGTCATCATACCTATTGCCGATACTAAGGAGCAGTCCTAAATTTGTGTCCATTTGTCATGCTATATCTGATCCATGCGGAACATCATGGCGAATTCTTCAGAAAAAATTGTGTCTTTCACAATGGAATCGGATAAGTGAGATTTCGAGTAAGTGTTTCCATAAGCTTCTTCTGTATGAAGAAATGATTCATCGAAATAATGAGTCACCATCGATATCGACAGATCTGAGATGGCCAAATGTTCGGGAGTTCCTCTATTCAATCCTTTTCCTTCTTCTTGTTGCTGGATATCTCCTTTTTTCACACCTTATCTTTTTTTCCCGAGCCTATAGTGAGTTACAGAGAGATTTCGCAAGGGCCCAATCTTTGATGATTCCATCATACATCGTGGAGTTGCGAAAACTTCTGGATAGGTACCCTGAACATCATTCTTTAAAGAAGCTCTTTCTAGTTGCTCTGGAAAAATTAGTAGATTATCTAGAAGAACTATGGGTGTCTGCCTCTGGCGGCAAGATGCTATGGGGTGGACGCAAATCTTTTCTTATCCATCTCTTCGATCTCATCAGTATCACACCAAATCCCATCAATCGAATCGCTTTTTTGAAAAATACGAGACATCTAAGTCATACAAGTAAAGAGCTCCATTCATTGATAACAGAGCTAGGGGATTTCTCTTCTCTCTGTTCTGGTCAACGTTATCGTTATGATCAAATAATAGAAAATGTGAACGGTCATTGTTGTTTGATTGACGATAAAATAGAATCCTGGATCGCGAACTGTGATGCGATTGAGGATAAAGAAAGAGAATTCTTGGTTCCGTTTTCCACCTTAACGAGAGAAAAAAGGATTGATCAAATTCTATTGAGTTTGACTCATAGTGATCATTTATCAAAGAATGACTCTGGTTATCAAATGATTGAACAACCGGGAGCAATTTACTTACGACACTTAGTTGACATTCATAAAAAGGATCTAATGAATTATGAGTGCAATACATCCTGTTTAGCAGAAAGACGGATATTCCTTGCTCATTATCAGACAATCACTTATTCACAAACCTCGTGCGGGGCTAATAGTTTTCATTTAGCATCTCATGGAAAACCCTTTTCGCTCCGCTTAGCCCTATCTCCCTCTAGGGGTATTTTAGTGATAGGTTCTATAGGAACTGGACGATCCTATTTGGTCAAATACCTAGCGACAAACTCCTATGTTCCTTTCATTACAGTAGTTCTGAACAAGTTCCTGGATAACAAGACGCCTAACGGTTTTGATATTGACGAGAGTGGCTTTTTTGATGAGTATGGTGACGAGGCGGACGATTACGAGGGCAGTTTTTTTGATTTTTTTTACGATGACAGTGACGATTATGAGCCTGGTGATATGGACGATTATGAGCCTGGTGATATGGACGATTATGAGCCTGGTGATATGGACGATTTTGTTGATAGCGAGATGACGGAGTTGCTAACTACGACGAATGTGCCACTTGTGTATCAGATGCTGGACGAGGAAATAGACGAATTTTATATCACCCTTCAATTCGAATTAGCAAAAGCAATGTCTCCTTGCATAATATGGATTCCAAACATTCATGATCTGGATTCGAATGAGTCGAATTACTTATCCCTCGGTCTATTAGTGAACCATCTCTCCAGGGATTGTGAAAGATGTTCCACTAAAAATGATATTCTTGTTATTGCTTCGACTCATATTCCCCAAAAAGTGGATCCCGCTCTAATAGCTCCGAATAAATTAAATACATGCATTAAGATACGAAGGCTTCTTATTCCACAACAACGAAAGTGCCTTTTCACCCTTTCATATACTAGGGGATTTCACTTGGAAAAGAAAATGTTCCATACTAATGGATTCGGGTCCACAACCTTGGGTCCCAGTGTACCAGATCTTGTAGCACTTACCAATGAGGCCCTATCGATTAGTATTACACAGAAGAAATCAATTATAGACACTACTACAATTAGATCTGCTCTTCATAGAAAAACTTGGGATTTGCGAGCCGACGTAAGACCGGTTCAGGAGCATGGGATCCTTTTCTATCAGATAGGAAGGGCTGTTGCACAAAATGTACTTCTAAGGAATTGCCCCATAGATCCTATATCTATCTATATCAAGAAGAACTCATGTGACGAAGGGGATTCTGATTTGTACAAATGGTACTTCGAACTTGGAACGAGCATGAAGAAATTAACGATACTTCTTTATCTTTTGAGTTGTTCTGCCGGATCGATCGCTCAAGACCTTTTGTCTCCCCCCGGACCCGATGAAAAAAATAGGATCACTTCTTATGGACTCGTTGAGAACGATTCTGATCTAGTTCATGGCCTATCTGATCTAGTTCATGGTCTATTAGAGTTAGAAGGCGCTCTGGTGGGATCCTCGCCGACAGAAAAAGATTCCAGTCAGTTTGATAATGATGAAGTAGAAGGGACAGAAGATGAAGTAGAAGGAACAGAAAAAGATGAAGTAGAAGGGACAGAAGATGAAGTAGAAGGGACAGAAAAAGATGAAGTAGAAGGGACAGAAGATGAAGTAGAAGGAACAGAAAAAGATGAAGTAGAAGGGACAGAAGATGAAGTAGAAGGAACAGAAAAAGATGAAGTAGAAGGGACAGAAGATGAAGTAGAAGGGACAGAAGATGAAGTAGAAGGAACAGAAGATGAAGTAGAAGGAACAGAAAAAGATTCCAGTCAGTTTGATAATGATCGAGTGACATTGCTTCTTCGGCCCAAACCAAGGAATCCCTTAGATATTAAGAGATTTATCTATCAAAAATACGAATCGGAGTTTGAAGAAGGGGAAGGAGTCCTCGACCCGCAACAGATGGAGGAGGAATTATTCAATCACATAGTTTGGGCTCCTAGAATATGGCGCCCTTGGGACTTTCTATTGGATTGTGATGAAGATGAAGAGGATGAGCT